TTTTTGGTAACCCCGCCAAGAATGTAATAGGGTGTCTCCCGATTGTTTCACAGAAACAGAGACAGTAAGGCTTAGATGTGAGATAGAGGTATGTGATAGATAGTTATCGATCTTGATGGTATATTTTTCGGCCTTTTGCTTATGAAAGGCAACAAACAATAGGTCTTACTATTCCTACATATTCCATTAGTAAGATTCCCTTGAAACTTCCAAGGGGGTAACTGTGTATCTTGCTTGTGATTAATGCTTCCCAATTCTACCAGAAATCATATAGGAACTTGTTACGAGTGTATTCATTGGATTGGTTCATCAATAGCATTAGGTCAGAATCCCATTTTGACTCTGCACCATTGATTCCACTATTATTAATGATAAATAATGGAATAATTCCTTCATATTCATAGAGATAGGGGACATAATTCACATGGATATAGTAAGTCTCGCTTGGGCTGCTTTAATGGTAGTCTTTACATTTTCCCTTTCACTCGTAGTATGGGGAAGAAGTGGACTCTAGGGGTACTACTAATTGATAATTGAGTTGAGTAATCGAATTGTATCAATTGTTTAATAGATCATTCTGCGAAGCTAAAAAAAAAATATACCCATTTCAAAAATTCTACCAGAATCCAGTAATATATGAATAAGAACCCTTCGATCAAACAAAGATTTCAATGATTTAATTCCCATGTTCGTATTTCCAAACTGAACACACATGATAGGAAATGGAAATTTTTTCCAACCGAATTCTTCCTAAATATTCTATTTCGATGAACCGGCCCTTACCAGAATTATGGATATTACAATGAGGAGCAACCAACCCCTATTTTTTTTTCCTTTTATATAATTTATATAATATATGCCCATACTATTCTTCCTACATTGATTGTTTCGATAGATCTCGGGATCCATATTGAAAATAATCAGAAACTTAGGAATTAGAAGAGTTGACGTTCGATTATTTCAGATTGATCGGAATCAATACAAATGGATGTAGCGAAGAAATAGAATTGGAGTGCTATTTACATGTAGACATATGTAGATACATATTATAGATTGATCCATATCAAGCACATATCTTTATACAACTTTATACAATACAATAATAGATAGTGTGGTAGAAAGGTTCATATAGTTCTTTCTACCATACTATCTCATATACTGCTGACTCCAATCCACTCATTTCATTTAAGACTTGGGATTTGAATTCCTTTCATTTCTTCAATCATTGATAAGAACTACAAGTTTCATTCAAATTAATCATTTTGACTGACTGTTTTTACGTAGATGATAAGTAAAAAAGCAGTAGGAACTAGAATGAACAGCGCAGTAGCAATAAATGCGAGAATATTGACTTCCATAATCTCATCGTTTTTTTTTTTGCTTTGCAATAACTCGGGATCTAATCCCATAGAGATAATAAGTCTTTCTCCTGAAAATTCCATGGGATGGATTGCATCCTGATGATACTGAATCGGATCAATATCATGAATAACAATATCTGATCTATCAAATCGGATTCATCGTCGAGAATTGAATAGTATAACATAGGAAGATCCTTTATCCATACCGAATCCAAAATGGGATTCCTGATTCAATCAAGAATCCCATTGAATTTCTCATTTCCACTCTTTCTTTTCTATAACCTACCGTCTTCCTTATACAATCATCTGATGAGGTATTATCTAACCGGTGTTCCATTGGTCACAGACCCAAACAGTAGGAGTGAAATGGAAAAAAGGATGAGTTAAGTTCTAAGCGAAGTTTTTGTGATGATCTAATCTTCTTGGGAGACAGAGAAGTGTGATAAAAATGGGTCCCGGTATAAAAAAAAGATCGAATATTCCGATAAATTCACTATTTTATTTATTGATTTTGTTCTTTCTTCGATGGGGTAAAATAGGAAGAAAAAAATCTATTCATTCCTTCCCTCCCTAGAACAAGACAAGAGAGGCGGATCTTTGTTTGATCTTTTATTATATTAGTATCCTCTTTCCTTGGATTGAGGACTGAGACACATACATCAAAAAGAAAGTATGCAATTCAAATGAGATAGAGAAATTGTTTTCAATTCGTAATTGAGGTTACACAAAATCGGAGTTAGAAAAGGGGGTAGGTTTCATCTGAAAAGTACTCTGTCGCTGTCGGGGTAACTATATTCTATATTAAGTTAATTGTGTATCGTACAATAAACGAATACAATTTGTGTATGTGTTCCCAGAAAACATATGGGTACTCTATTTCATTCCATTGATCAGGAGCAATCGAAAAAGCCAGACCAGTACAGTCTCTCTTGGAATCCTAAATATGGCGATACCACCGATCAATTCAATCTACATATGTCTCTCTCCCATCAATCGGTACTAGTTGAAGTAATTGAAATTACCGTATTTGTTCGATGAGAAATGCGAAACGAAAAACGAAAGAAATAAGGTCCACCGCTGAGAATTCAATTCTGCCCCTTGCCCCCCCTTCACAGAAAATGGAGAGATGAATTGATGGATTCATCGGATTCTAGGTCGGGACTGACGGGACTCGAACCCGCAGCTTCCGCCTTGACAGGGCGGTGCTCTGACCGATTGAACTACAATCCCGGGGAAATGAGTTATACAGCATACATATTCTCATACATATTCTTATAATTTCTTTATATTTATAATTGCCGTGTTTTACCAGAAACACGAGTGATTGATATTCACATGGATATGAACTATAGTGAGAGTGACACGGATTACTAGTAATCCTGTGGTTATTGCCACATCGATTGATAAGATAATCAATCTTTCAATGAAAAAAAAAGGACTCTTTTTTCTCCTTCTTCTATTTAAAGATTATTAATCTAGATCGTTAGAAAGATCAGAACGCGTGGGAACAAATGAACAAAGAAATAGGGATATAGCAGAAAAAATGGACTATTTATTCCTCTATATCAGGCATTTCTGGAGGACAAATTGGTTATATCATCCCCATGGATCGGCGAATTATTGGGCCGAGCTGGATTTGAACCAGCGTAGACATATCGCCAACGAATTTACAGTCCGTCCCCATTAACCGCTCGGGCATCGACCCAGGAAGAATCAATTCTAGGCTTATTGATAATCCATGATCAACTTCCTTTCGTAATACCCTACCCCCAGGGGAAGTCGAATCCCCGCTGCCTCCTTGAAAGAGAGATGTCCTGAACCGCTAGACGATAGGGGCATACCTGCCCGATCGCCATCATATTATGCTCATAGTATGAGCAGTTTTTTGGAATTGTCAATATAATATAATGTAATGGCATGACTAGATCCGAAGAATCTTTCTTGCTTCCACAATTACATAGAATTTTTGGATTGTTCATTCATGAACCATCATATATATATGACGAAGTATAGGATCCCCTCAGCGGGGATTTGTCCGACAAAAAAAAAGTCAAACCCCCTTTCTTCAATTTTCACTCATTGATTCGCTCATCGTTAAGACGAGATATGCCTCACTAACACTAAGCCAGGAAATTCAGAAATGATAGAATTTTTTTTTGATTGATTCAAAAAGGTGATGTAGAACTCGTAAATCTGGGAAGGGATTGACAAGTAATCGAAAAGATTCTTTTTTTTTATAAGAATTCAGTTCAGGGTACGAGCCGAATCCTTCATCACATGATTCGATGAAATATTTTGGATCTATGTCGGATTGGTACATGTATCAATCAAGTGAATCTCGCCTCGATGGGTCAATAAAAGCAAAGCAATTAGGAGCGAAACAATTCATTGCATTGATATTTCTCAAATATAAATAATCATTTGATTTGACCCTAGAACTTCCTAGGTAAATCAAATGGCTTGTTCTTGAATGAGCCCCCTATGCATACATGTATATATGTACATATAGTCTATACATAGATACATGCAGTAGACTCATAGTGGTTAGTGGCCTCTTCATGAATTGAAGAAAATGGCCCTTTTAACTCAGTGGTAGAGTAACGCCATGGTAAGGCGTAAGTCATCGGTTCAAATCCGATAAAGGGCTTTTTCCACGAAGCTCCCGCCTTAGTCTTCATTTTTCATCGGAGAATAGAGATATTATTGATATTTGTAATAAAAAAAAAGGTAAACGGACCGCATAATGAGTTATCATTCTAATGAGTTATAGGTATAAAGTTGAACATTTGTTCATTATGATAATAAGGAATCCCACTTATTAGGAGGACTACTATGTCACTACAGGCTATACTCCTCCTCATGTTTCATTATTTATATTTTTGGTCCCGGGACATGGATATTCGAGATAATACCCAATCTCAATTATGAATCGACAAACCCAAGTTTTACTACTTCTCCATTGTTACAATTAAATCCATCGGAAAAATTAGAAATCAAGAAAAGAAAAAGTAAGTGGACCTGACCCATTGAATCATGACTATATCAGCTATTCTGATATTCAAATTGGATAGAGATAAAATTGTAGAAGCGGACCCTTTTTTTTATTTCCTTGGACCACGCAAGAATTTGTCGATATTTCCGATTGAATCTTCTTGTTCCTGGATGCTCCATAGGAATAAATCGCTATTCCCTTCCTCCACAGAGAAACCATTTCTTCCGAGTCACAAGAGCAATATATTTTTCAATATCTTTCTTTGATTCCAGAAAAAGATCAGTTTATATCTATATAGGATTTCGATATAGATATCAGATCATGGCTTCATGTACCAAATATTTCCATATTGATGCAGGAGAGCGAATGCGAGAAAGGGACTTTCATTTAAGTCTCCTATTATTTAATATTTAATTTAGGGACATGGACAAAAAAATAGGGAATTTTCCTTTTTTTTTCTGCCGGATAAAGGTAAAGTAAAGAGGGAAATATTCGAAGTTTATTTTTTTTTGGTTCGACCCGTGAAAAGATATACTCTGGAATTTTCGATTTATTCGAAAGAAATATAATAAAGAAGACAATAACAAACAAAAAATAATCCAAAAAAAGGGAAAGAGTAATAAATTATATATATATATGATACTGTA